TAAAAAATATAATATGTCAATGCTTCTAGTAAACTAAAATCATCTTTTAATTTTATTAATTTATAGCTATTTTGCTCCAATCTTTCCTATCGAAAAAGAAAAAATGGAAGATTTAGTTACGATTAGAAATACGCTTTTCTATATTTATCCATGGATCCTTTACTAATACTCATTAAATTGGAAGTATTGATCCAATTCAAAAAAAAAAATTATGTTTCGCAATTAAATAATCCAATTTTCCATTTTTAATTGACCCTTGGATACAAATCACGAGAATGTATATTTTTCCTCGAATCCTTCGTTGAGAGGTAAAGGATTAAATCCTTTTAAGAAAAAAAGTTTTTCTTCGGAATATGAATCAAATCAAACCGAGGGATCCCTTAACTATAAAAGGGATTAATAAAACGAATCACACTTTTACCACTAAACTATACCCGCTACAATGCGATTATTGTATATAAATGAAACTTTTGTCGAACAAAAAAAGGTAATCGGACGTAATCAAGATAGGATCCAAAACAAAATAATGATGAAAATTATAGCATTGACGTGTTTGTTTTGGTTTTGTCAGTAAACCTAATCAGATTAGTAAAAGAGCACTCCTAATTCAAAATTTAAATAAAGTAAAGAACAAGTTCTTTCTTTTGCTGGAGGATTTTTGACAGAACAGATAGGGCTCGATAAAACTATTTATGTTATGACATAAGAATGCATTGCACAACAATTCACAGTTCCTTATTTTTTTTTCTTTTTTTCCAGTAAAGGAAAAAAAAGAAGAAAAGAAAGAATAATAATATAATAATAAAAAATGACACTTTGATTCTATAGAATGAAATTCCATATCATAGGAATGGAAAGATCCCTTCTTCTGATTGTTGTTTCAATAATCAATAATAAGTATTTTTGTTTTCAAACAAATTATTTTATCTATATCTATGATTTTGAATGGAACAAAAAATGGCCCGGCTAGGTACTGACCAGGCCAGGCCGTGAAAAGAAAAAAAGCTCTTTCGGAAGAAGAGGTATTCTTGCTTTTTTCTTTTTTTTTTATTCGAAATATCTCTTTAGAACCTTTTCTTTATCTAAATGGGATTGCTTATAAAAGTAGTATATATTAAAGTTGTATATATTAATAGAGTAAAAAAAAATAAAGAGAGATAAAGAAAAGAAAGGCTTTTTTTCAAGCCTTACTTTTTGTGTAATGTAAGATAGTAATTATCCTTTTTCAATTGGGAGAGATGGCTGAGTGGACTAAAGCGTCGGATTGCTAATCCGTTGTACGAGTTTTTCGTACCGAGGGTTCGAATCCCTCTCTTTCCGTTTCCGTTGATGACTTGTTATTTTTTTTATTTTTTTTTTCAAAACCTTTCCTTTGTTTTTTTTTTATTTCATATAATAAATAAGGATGTACAATAGATAAAATCCTAAGTAAGAACATTGAAAAATTAAGCAAGTAAAAAGAAAGGCCTTTTTATTCTTCACGTCCAGGATTACGTCCTGGATCATTAGATAGGAATCCAAAGATGAAGAGAGAAACAAAAAATATCACTACTGTGTAAACAAAGAGTTTGAGAGTAAGCATTACACAATCTCCAAGATCTTTTTTTTTCAAAAAAAAAAAGAGAATAGATTCTCCATTTTTATACCCCATATCCTATTTTGACACCAATAAACAAAATGGTTTCTCGAAATCAAAAATAAAAAAGAATTTTCAGAAATTCATTTGGAATAAGAGTCGAGTCTTTCATTAAAAAAAAATCTTTCCTATTTTGAAATGACTCTAAAAGGGTTTTTCAATAAATGAAAAAGAATCCGAATGAGGAAAGAGGGGAGTCAGATTTTTTGCAGCTATCTAAGAATTGTTTGAATCAAGGGTTCATGCTGTAAGACTTATCCGATCTTATCCATTCTTCCAATTTTTTTTTCGAATAAATCATGTCTAGGACAGTATTAAAGATCTCATCGAAAACTTACAGCGGCTTGCCAAACAAAGGCTAAGAGAAAAAAGAGAAGGGGTATTACTGGCATAAAATCTACGATTGGATTCAAAAAAGCGTAGGCCTCAGGCAATTTGGCTAAGAAAAAACTACTTGAATAAAGGGTGGAATGAAGACAGATACAGATCAAACTAAAGATATTAAGCATAACAAACATTTTTTTTTCTTGGACTTGGAGATAATTGTATTTTGATTGAGTTATTGTTATTGATAATTGATATCCCTTAAAAATGAAAAAAAAAAAGTAAGGGATACCAAAAAATCCTTCTTTGAACTCACCCAATCAAAAATCCTTCAATTCTCAAAAAAGAATAGAAGAAATCATACTTTTATACAATATCTTAATTGAATTATATGTAATGATCAATAAATTCAGCTTCATTGTATATCTACACGTGTCAAAACCCTAGGAACAATAGAGTCCATAGATATTTATTTGAGATTGGAATTGACGAACAACCAAAAACAATACTACTGTTTAGTAGTATTAAATAGAAATTGAAATGGGGCGTGGCCAAGTGGTAAGGCAACGGGTTTTGGTCCCGCTATTCGGAGGTTCGAATCCTTCCGTCCCAGGGAATACCTATTCTATATATAGATAGAAACATAGATAGAAATATCTATTATCACAATAAAGAAAGGTTTTCTTTTTGAACTACCTTCTCTACTCTTTAAGAGTTAAATATTGGATATTATGTGATTCTTGTTTCTGATTTTTAATGATTCTATTCTTCTTTAAATCCTATTTTTTCACAAATTAAATTCAACTAAGATACATATAGATGAATTCAACTAAGATACATATAGATGAAACTGAATCGAGTTGTGATCTAGGAATCTAGATTCGAAGAATTGGAAATAAAGAAAAAAGGGGGTTGGAAAAGAGGTTGAATGCGCTTTTCATCGTATGTCCATCCCCTTATACTTTGAATATTGAATATTCATATTGAAGTTTAAGTTAGTTACTTCGAAAAGCCTTACGTCCCATATAATAAGAATTAATTAACAATGTAAGATAGCAATTTAACTAGCTGTGCTTGTACAAATTGGATTAAGAAATAATCAAGTTACATACATATAACGTATCTATTTTCTTTGAACCTCATTTTTAGGTATTTCATTTCGTATTTGATTTGGTTCTCATATATAATTGTAAATATATGTAATAAAATAATATATACAGGGGGGTAATTCATACATCCTGTATTCTATTCCCCTTGCTTTAAATAAAAATTATTGAACGAACCCCCACCAGTCAAAGAAACTACGCGTAAAATGAGGAAATACTTAATGTATTATTGTCGTTCTATTTCAGTGATAACGTTTTTTGGTTTTTTGAAAAAGATTTTGGATACGTTAATTTGAAATATTCTATATTGAATATTCATAATTCATTCCAATGACAATTGTTCAGTCTATCTGATAGAGGGAATTCTTTTTTTTATGATTTTCTTTTTCAGTATGAAATGAAAGAAAAAGAGCCTAAATCTTCCTTTACATCAACTTTTTTTTATTCACTCCACGAAAAAAAGAAATAAATTTCTTTTTCTATCTATATTTTTTTAATTACTGAGGTTTAATTCAAAGATGAATTATTTATGATGATAAATGCAATCTTTAGGAAAACTTTATTCAAATAGTGATATCCAGGTAGGTTTTTTTTTCAATTCAATAACTATTTGAATTGAATGATTTCTTATGAGTATTTGATATTCGAAGAAGTCTAAGATTGTTGAATATATCCTCTCAAGTTACTTGAAGATGCAATGTAGATTCAATACAAAGAACTTTTTTCTTCCTAATATTTAGAAATTAATAATTAATAAATAAAATAAAAATATTGCATTCATTCAATAAAAAGAAAATCGAGGATTAAATTGAATTCTTTCTAAGACTTCTTTAGAAACCAATGGAACGACCGAACAAATGACTATTCATGATTCCCTAATTGAATCAATTACATATCAGTTCCAAACTAGAGGAATGTTATGGTAAAACTTCGTTTGAAACGATGTGGTAGAAAGCAACGTGCGACTTGAAGGACATGATCAGTTGTGGATTCTTACACCCACCCTTTTTATTATATAGGAATGAAGGTGCTCTTGGCTCGACATCCTTTGTTCTGTTCCACTCGAAACCTCATTTTTTCTTGGGTTGTAGTGTAAACAGTATGTGATGTAGCTCGAGTAGAAAGTATTGATTCATTTCTCAGGGCAAGGATCTAGGGTTAGTGCCAATTAATAAGTTGGAACAACTTCGTAAGTGTAGTCTATTTTCGATTTCTAAATCGAAAGGATCCAATTCGAGCAAGTTTCAAATCCAAAAAAGGAAAATTTGTTGGAATTAGTGAAACTCTTTTGATCAAAAGTGTATCTTGCGGGAATCAACCGTTTATGATTCTTTGATAGAAATAAATCAGAAAAAGGGCCGTGTTGCTGCCATTTTGAAACGATTAAAAATCACCGAAGTAATGTCTAAACCCAATGATTCAAGGCAAAGATAAAATATTTTGGAACAAGGAAATATCTTTTTTTTAATTGTCTCGACAACTAGATCAAGAATAAGGAGTCCAGATATATTCTAAATGAGACAAAGAAAAAGGGGTTAGAGACCACTCAAAAAATCAAATACATAAGGGTTTTCTTTTGAGCTATTTCCTATTTCCGAGTTACTCAACTTGAGTTTTGAGAATACAAATGCTTTTTTTTTTGATAAAGAAAAAGAAGAATAAAAAAGTATTAAATAATCTTAGTCTAATTTATTTGATTTAATGCTTTTATAGATCTATTTGACATTCGAATTGTATACATAGACATATCTTCTAATTTCTCGAGCCGTACGAAGAGAAAGCTTCGTATACGTTTCTAGGGGGGGTTCTAGTTTATCTACGTCTATCCCAATGAGCCGTTTATCGAATCGTTGCAATTGATGTTCGATCCCGAAGAGAAGGAAGAGATCTTCGGAAAGTGGGTTTTTATGATCCGATAAATAATCAAACGTATT